TCTAATGGAAAAATAAAATTCAATGAGGATTTGGTTCATCCAACACGTACACGTCACGGACATCCTGCTTTTCTATGTTCTAGAGACTTGTATGTAACTATTGAGAGTGAAGATATTATACACAATGTGTGTATTCCGCCCAAAAGTTTTCTTTTAGTTCAAAACGATCAATATGTAGAATCAGAACAAGTCATTGCTGAAATTCGCGCGAGAACATCCACTTTGAATTTGAAAGAGAAAGTTCGAAAACATATTTATTCTGACACAGAGGGCGAAATGCACTGGAATACTGATGTGTACCATGCACCTGAATTTACATATGGTAATATTCATCTCTTACCAAAAACAAGTCATTTATGGATATTATTAGGGGAGCCCTGGAGATCCAGCCTAGGCCCCTGTTCGATCCACAAGGATCAAGATCAAATGAACGCTTATTCTCTTTCTGTTAAGCGAAGATATATTTCTAACCCCTCAGTAACTAATAATCAAGGGAGACACAAATTTTTTAGTTCGTATTTTTCTGGTAAAAATCCAAAAGGAGATAGGATTCCTGATTATTCAGAACTTAATCGAATGACATGTGCTGGTCGTTGTAATCTCAGATATCCGACCATTTTCGACGGTAATTCTGATTTATTGGCAAAGAGGCGAAGAAATAGAGTCATCATCCCACTCGACTCGATTCAAGAAGGCGAGAAACAACTAATACCTTCTTCAGGTATCTCAATTGAAATCCCCAGAAATGGTATTCTCCGTAGAAATAGTATTCTTGCTTATTTCGATGATCCTCGATATATAAGAAAGAGCTCGGGACTTACTAAATATGAGACTAGAGAACTGAATTCAATCGTCAACGAAGAGGATTTGATTGAGTATCGAGGAGTCAAGGTATCTTGGCCAAAATACCAAAAGGAAGTAAATCCATTTTTTTTTATTCCCGTAGAAGTCCACATTTTGGCCGAATCTTCTTCCATAATGGTACGGCACAATAGTATCATTGGGGTAGATACACAAATCACTTTAAATAGAAGAAGTCGAGTAGGCGGATTGGTCCGAGTGAAGAAAAAAGCAGAAAAAATGAAACTGATAATCTTTTCTGGAGATATACATTTTCCTGGAAAGACAAATAAGGCATTCCGATTGATACCACCAGGAGGGGGAAAACAAAATTCCAAAGAATACAAAAAATTGAAAAATTGGCTCTATATCCAACGAATGAAACTTTCCAGGTATGAAAAAAAGTATTTTGTTTTAGTTCAACCTGTAGTCCCATATAAAAAAACGGATGGTATAAATTTAGGAAGACTTTTCCCCCCGGATCTCTTACAGGAAAGTGATAATCTACAACTTCGAGTTGTCAATTATATCCTTTATTACGACCCAATTCTTGAAATTTGGGACACAAGTATTCAATTAGTTCGGACTTGTTTAGTGTTGAATTGGGACCAAGACAAAAAGATCGAAAAAGCCTGTGCTTCCTTTGTTGAAATAAGGACAAATGGTTTGATTAGATATTTTCTAAGAATCGACTTAGCGAAGTCGCCTATTTCATATACCGGAAAAAGGAATGATCTGTCGGGTTCAGGATTGATCTCTGAGAATGGATCAGATCGCGCTAATGTCAATCCGTTTTCTTCCATTTATTCCTATTCCAAGGCAAGGATTCAAGAATCCCTTAATCCAAATCAAGGAACTATTCATACGTTGTTGAATCGAAATAAGGAATCTCAATCTTTGATAATTTTGTCATCATCCAATTGTTCTCGAATAGGCCCATTCAACGATGTAAAATCTCCCAATGTGATAAAAGAATCAATCAAAAAGGACCCCCCAATTCCAATTAGGAATTCGTTGGGCTCCTTAGGAACAGGCTTTCCAATTTTTAATTTTGATTTATTTTCCCATTTAATAACCCATAATCAGATCTTGGTAACTAACTATTTGCAACTTGATAATTTAAAACAGATTTTTCAAATACTTAAGTATTATTTACTGGATGAAAATGGTAAAATTTATAATCCCTATTCGTGCAGTAACATCATTTTGAATCCATTCAATTTGAATTGGTATTTTCTCCATTACAATTATTGTGAAGAGACATATACAATCGTTAGTCTTGGGCAGTTTCTTTGTGAAAATGTATGTATAGCCAAAAAAGGACCGCATTTAAAATCAGGTCAAGTTATAATTCTTCAAGTTGACTCTGTGGTAATACGATCAGCTAAGCCTTATTTGGCTACTCCAGGAGCAACTGTTCATGGACATTATGGGGAAATCCTTTACGAAGGAGATACATTAGTTACATTTATATATGAAAAATCAAGATCTGGTGATATAACGCAAGGTCTTCCAAAAGTGGAACAGGTGTTAGAAGTGCGTTCTATTGATTCAATATCGATGAATCTCGAAAAGAGGATTGAGGGTTGGAACAAATGTATAACAAGAATTCTTGGAATTCCTTGGGCATTCTTGATTGGTGCTGAGCTAACTATAGTGC